CTCTCGTTGCTAGTAGATCCCCAGACATACCACTCGCCTTTTTTCAAAAAATATTATTCTTGAATCTTGTTCGTGAAATAAAAACAATTGTTTTATATATTCTTCGAATTTCTATGTCTAGGAAACTACGAGAGGATCGTATATTTTATTACTTTCTATTTTACATTTTTTCTTTTATTGTCTTCTTTGTTCTATTTTACTTTCTTTCAGATTAAAAAAACTCTAAAGTATACTGCAGATCGAGGTAAGAAATTCAAATATTTTTTCTATTTACTTTTTTTTATATATCTGTCAGGTTCTTTAATATTGTATGGAATTTTTTTAATAATAAGAGTAAGTGAAAGTTTCTTTCTCGCATCCATTAATTGCCTTAAAAATCTCGTATGCATAGATATGAAAAGAAAATATTTGATACGCGAAGTCATGATTTGATTGATTTTTATATTATTTCTATAGATATATCATATCTTAAAGAAATAATAGAAATGTAAATGGATCTTTTCTGGTATTCGGAAAAAAGATATTTTAAAGTCAAATGACTTGTATGTTAGAACTTAGAATAGAATAAACCCTTCTACGTGGAGGAGAGGAATAGCAATTTATTCCTATAGAACCTCTAGGAAGAAGAAGATTTAATCAGAAATATCGACAGATTCTTGCGGAGTCCAAACCAGTATTAAAAACAAAAAAAGATCCACTGTTCGAATTTCATTTCTATCGAATTTGAATATCAGAATAGTAAATATAGTTATGATTCAATGGGTTAGGTCCACTTACTTTTTTTTAGAATTTTTCCCATTTTTTGATTGGAATAATAGAAAATAGGAATATATGAAAATAAAAGGAGATATCACATTCTAAAAAAAGAAAAATATATAATAATATATATAGAATATATATAAATAATAATATTTTATAAATAATAATATTTATATATAGAATATATATAAATAATAATATTTTATAAATAATAATATTTCACTTTCTAACTAGAATTAGTTTACTATATTCGAATTCATTAGAATGATAACAACAACGTATTAGAATTCGATTTTTTAATGCAATTCTACTATTCCTCAGTTTTTCTATTTTCTATTCCCTTTTATTTTAAAAATAGAAACTTCTTACAAATATCAAGAATATCTCTATTCTTCCTTCAAATTAGGAATACTACTGTTGGCTTTTTATGAAAAAAAGGCTCAAAAGCCCCCTATCGGATTTGAACCGATGACTTACGCCTTACCATGGCGTTACTCTACCACACTGAGTTAAAAGGGCCCCGTTTGATTCAATTCCTGAATTAAGGAACCAGACAATATGAGTTTAGTACATCTATTTGTTACTGCATATACTTATTATATAAATTATATAAATAGGATTAGAATAGATGTACATAGAAGATTAGAATATATATACATAGATCTATTTTACTTACATAGCAACTCATTAAGGAACAATAAATTGGATTTACCTAGTGAATAGAGTATAGTTAAAAAAATGATTTATTGAAATTGGATTTGATAAATATCAATGGAATGCATTTTTTCAAAACCGATTTTAATTGAAGTCATCCTCATCATAACACGAAATTCATTTCATTGATACATGTACCCACTAATTCAAATATTTCATCGAATCATTGATAAATGGATTCAATTTGTCCTGTCCCTCAGCCAAATTCTTATTGAAAAAAAACAACTTTCAATAACTTATTGATCCCTATCCTTTTTACCCAATTTCCAGATTGATTCTCGTTTTTTATTTGCCATCTTAGTGTGAGATAGAAATATACTTATCAAATCTTCTTAACAATGAATGAAAGTGAAAGAAATGAGGTTTTAATCCCTCGCCAGTTCCAGCAAATCAATCATTCGCTGAAAGGATTCTCTCTTTCTTTTGTTTTCTTTCACATTCCTTATTTATCTTTTTTCTATTTTTCTATATAATCTATACTATATTATATATTATGTATATATAACTATATAATCTATACAATATATATATAATATAATTATCTAATAATATATATTTCCATTTTCGATTGGTGATTGGAATGAACAATTTCGAAATCTAAAAGATGAATCAAAAATTCTAAAAGATGGAAAGAGCCTTCTGATCGAATCATATCATTCCTTTAATATTGACAATTTCAAAAAACTGTTCATACTATTAACATAGTATAATGGCGGTTGGGCAAGTATGCCCCCATCGTCTAGTGGTTTAGGACATCTCTCTTTCAAGGAGGCAACGGGGATTCGACTTCCCCTGGGGGTAGGATACTACAAAAGGAAATTGATCAGGGATTATCAATAATAAAGACTGAAATTGATTCTTCCTGGGTCGATGCCCGAGCGGTTAATGGGGACGGACTGTAAATTCGTTGGCAATATGTCTACGCTGGTTCAAATCCAGCTCGGCCCAAAAATTTGCGGATCCACCATGAAATGATATAACCCATTTGTTGTTCTCCGAAAATGACCGATGTGCTCGGATACGGAAGAATAAAAATTTCATACATCCCTAGTGCTATTTTTTTTCCGTATTACATATTTTTTACACAAATTCGTATTTTGATAAATTCCTATCAGGATCCGAAAGAGTCTTTCTTTTTTGTTTCATTGCTTCATTTTTCAATCGATTTGGCAATAACGAACGGATTACTCGTAGTCCGTGTCGATCTCTCTAAAGCGCATATCCATAGAGATATCAATATATATATAAGTTCGCCTCTTGCAGTTACAGTACAACGGTTCGAAGCTAAAATAGAAAAAGAAAGGGTTTGAATGAAATTGTAAGAATATGTATGTTGTACAATTTTTTCCCTGGGATTGTAGTTCAATTGGTCAGAGCACCGCCCTGTCAAGGCGGAAGCTGCGGGTTCGAGCCCCGTCAGTCCCGATGGATACAAATCCAATCTAAAAAAGATATCAATTCATTTCGTGTGTGAAAGGGAAAAAAAAAATAATTTCATTTCAAACAGGGATCCCCTTTTTTAGTTTAAAATAAAGATAATGGTTCCGACGAAGAAAGAAAAAAGGAAAAGGAATTTTTGATTGTATCAGTAAAGGAAATTTTTTTTTGGTATGGATAAAAGATCTTCCTATGTTATACTATTAAATTCTCGACGATGAATCGATTTGATAGATCTGATATTGTTATTCGTGATATTGATCCGATTTGATATTATCGAGATATAATTTCATTGAATTTACCGACGAAAGTTTTATCATTTCTATGGGATTAAATCCCGAAGTATTTTTTAGAAATTAAAGAGAAAGAAAACATAGAGATTATGGAAGTAAATATTCTCGCATTTATTGCTACTGCACTCTTCATTCTAGTTCCTACTGCCTTTTTACTTATAATTTACGTAAAAACGGTAAGTCAAAGTGACTAATTTTATTTAAACATGACTTCTTATTTCTTATCAATGTAATGACAATGATTGAATAAAAAAAATGAAAAAAGGATTTCAATTTCGGGTCTTAGTTTTAAATGAAATGATCAGACTACAATCAACAGAATTCTATGAAATCCAGATAGTATGGTAGAAAGAAATCAAATCTATTTCTTTCTACCATACTATCTATTATTGTATTGTTGTGTATAACGTTTTACTCTATGTTATATTTATTCTATCAAAATAGAGGTTTAATATGGACCAATCTATAAATAGTTATTTTCATATTTATATATATCTATCATAGATATAGAATTGAAATTCGATATATATAGAATGTACATAACATTGGCATTTTTTTCTTTGTTTCATCTATTTGATTTGTATTGCTCTTATTCTTCTGATTTGAATTTCATTAATCTAGTCGAGTATTAATAAAATAACAAAATTCAATAGTTCAAAATTTTAAGAACCCAGCGATAAAACAATTGATACAGTTTGATCCCTTAACTCAATTAGTAGTACCTTTAGAGTCCACTTCTTCCCCATACTACAAGGGAAAGGGAAAATGTAAAAACGACCATTAAAGCAGCCCAAGCAAGACTTACTATATCCATGCAACTTTTGTCTCCTATCTCTATCAATATGAAGGAATTATTTCATTATTATTCACTAATTTTTATCGTATTATTTTCTTTTTTTTTTTCACTAAAAATTTTATAAGAATAGTGGAATCGTTGGTCCAGAATCAAAGAGAGATTCTGGGATAACACCATTGACGAAACAATGCAATAAATTCAATAAGAACATCTAAGAAGTTCTTATCTGATTTCTAGTATAATTGAAAAAATATATATATATTAAGCATAAATAAAAAATATCTAGAGATATCCTAGGAAGTATTAAGACAATGAATGTTACTAACAGGTAGGAATAAAAAGACCTATGTTTTATTTTGCTCGCCATTTCATTAAGTAAAAAGTAAAAAAATATAGAATCAAGATAGATTACTTTGCATACTCATACTCGTATTTGCATCTCTTATCTCCATTTGATCTAATCCTTACCGTCTCCCGATTCGTTATCTAAAATAATCGGAAAACAACCTCTGAAATTCTTTGACTAGAGGTTACCGAAAAGAAATAATTTCATTTTTGAATTTGATTCAAATAATATATAAATATTATATTAAATAATAATATGACTAAAAAAAAGAATATTAAAAAATATTAAATTCGAAATTTTTAAATAAATAAATATAAAAAAAGCAAACCAATTAGATATTCAATTTAATTAATCTAACTAATATTGAATAAATCGAGAAGCATTCATATACTTTACATGAGTCTGTATACCAGGTTTTTCTTCAGCCCCCTCCCCAAAAATTAAATTAGATTTCCTGTCCAACCTATCCCTATCCAATCTAATTCAAGACCCTGTTAGTAAATTGACACTCCAGTTGTAGTGGAGTGAAGACTATCATTTCAAGATTTATCGATTCCTTTTCACTACTAGAATGAATTTTTCATTGAATCCGAGACGAAAAGATTTACTGCGTTTTAGAGAACAAACCTCCCGATACTTAGAATTTTGAATCAAA